CAGACGTGGTGATCAGTTGGACCTTTGATTAAATTAATTAACACCTTTTTTTTTAATTGACCTCCTCTTTTCTTTAATCCAAAGGAGGTCAAATTAAGATTAATCTTCAATTATTTAAGTGTAATTTTCGGACTAACCTAACCAAGACTGGAATCACGCTCTGTAGGATTTGAACCTACGACATCGGGTTTTGGAGACCCACGTTCTACCGAACTGAACTAAGAGCGCTTTCTTATCTTCTTATCATTATCACACTAGCTAAAACTAAAAAAAAAGAAGAGGATTTTTTTTCTAACCCGAATACATCTTGTATGCATAAGACTATCATATAGAATATGATATAATAAAATAAAGATTATGTATGCCTGATTTTAATCGATTTCAATGAATCCCTCGTTACTGCTCAGACGAGAAGTAATAGGTAGGGATGACAGGATTTGAACCCGTGACATTTTGTACCCAAAACAAACGCGCTACCAAGCTGCGCTACATCCCTTTCAATTGGTCTACAGTGTCATTTTATAGAATCCCTGTCTTGTTTTCAAAATCCTTATTTTTTCCATTGATATATCCAAGTTATCTTGACATTTTTTTTTTATTCTCATGTAACATATAATAATAATAGAAGGCTTATATACACATGAATCTGAAACCCATCGTAAAAAATAACTAAAAAAAAAGAATATTTTTTTGGAATGCTCAGTCGGAAGGGACGTCTTTTTCGGTTTTAAGAAAAGGAAAATCTTATCTACCGAATCATTGTAAATTTCAATTGGAATTAGGAATTCCGTGTACAAATACAAGCGGTCCTTAACTACTTACATAGTTATATTATATCGGATCATATATGGATTACCATTAGGCATTACAATAAATAATACAATAAATAAAAAGAATAAAGAAGGAGGATTTAAAATGCGAGATCTAAAAACATATCTTTCCGTGGCACCGGTACTAAGTACTCTATGGTTTGGGGCTTTAGCAGGTCTTTTGATAGAGATCAATCGTTTATTTCCGGATGCGTTGACATTCCCTTTTTTCTCATTCTAGTTATTGACATGGGAAGGGGTGAAGAAGATTAGAGATAGAATCAAAAGATTTGTGACTAATCCCTCCCCCTCTTTTCTTTTTTTTTTTTTAGATAAAATAGAATTCAATACAATATAATAAGTAGAAGTATAATAAAGAAAGGAGGAAAGAGAAATAAAAAAGTAGATTCAACCTCGGCAAAATTCGGGTTTAGTCTCCAATTCCATTTAGAAATAATATTGTGAGAACAGAAATGTGTCTAGGGCAAGAAGATCATACAAGATCTTTTAATGAAATACTGTACATTGAATCAAATTCGATTCAAAATATACCTAAATATTAGTTTGTTGTTTTACTTCTTATTTTTTTTTTATTTCTTTTTTCGCGGAAAGTCGAAGAGTTGGTTGAATCAAAAACGCAAAGGAGGTTCATGGCCAAGGGTAAAGATGTCCGAGTAACGGTTATTTTAGAATGTACCAACTGTGTTCGAAACGGTCTTAATAAGGAATCAAGGGGTCTTTCCAGATATATTACTCAAAAGAATCGACACAATACGCCTAGTCGATTGGAATTGAGAAAATTCTGTCCCTATTGTTACAAACATACGATTCATGGGGAGATAAAGAAATAACTCGAATCAAGTGCCTGTGTGTCACTCTTACAAGGAACACGAAAAGGACATATTCTATATATACCATATTATTCTATATATTCTAGTTAACATAATTTAACTAACTAAAAAAAAAAAGCCAAATCAAATCCTATATTTTGAATTCAAAATCTTTTTGGATCAGATTGAAATAGGATTTTTGGGATAAGGAATAAACAAACCATGGAAAAATCCAAGCGACTCTTTCTTAAATCCAAGCGATCTTTTCGTAGGCGTTTGCCCCCGATCCAATCGGGGGATCGAATTGATTATAGAAACATAAGTTTAATTAGTCGATTTATTAGTGAACAAGGAAAAATATTATCTAGACGGATAAATAGATTAACCTTAAAACAACAACGATTAATTACTATTGCTATAAAACAAGCTCGTATTTTATCTTTGTTACCTTTTCTTAATAATGAGAAACAATTTGAAAGAAGCGAGTCGACCTCCGGAGCTACTGGTCTTAGAACCCTAAATAAATAAAAAAAAAAAGTAGACTTACTTTACTCCTCAATTGAACCCAAATTCAAATTCAAATCCGAACTCAAACACAGATTGATATTTTGTTCGAAAAATTGTAAGAAAAAAAATTGGGGAAGAAGAAGAAATCTTTTTTTATTGGATATTGGACATATTCGCTCATTTAATTTTGAGCGACTTTATCATATTCTCTTTATCATACTAATTTCTACTCTACCTTCCCGGAGTTCATTCTCCAGCGAACTCCATTTAAAATATTCTGACGAATTCCTTACAATTTCCTTTTTTATTTTATGATCTCATTAGAAATCATATAAAGACAATTCCTATTTAATATAGCTATTTGTGCAAGTATTTTACGATTAAGAAGCAACTGTCTCTTGTACAGATTGTGTATTAATCTACTATAACTATAGGATACTCTATTCTCGCGAATTACTGCATTTATCCGAGTGATCCACAAACGACGAAAATCTCTCTTTTTCCTATCTCTATCTCGATGAGACGAAACCAAAGATCTTATTTTCTGTTGACTAATTGTTCGAGTAAGTCTTGAACGAGCCCCCCGAAAGCTTGATGCAAATAAACGAATTTTTGTTCTACGTCTCCGAGCTATATATCCTCGTCTAATTCTAGTCATTGAATAAATGAAACTTTCATGAATAACTAATTGATTTCCTTTCTTTCAGTTATTCTTTTCCCTTTTCCTAGTTTATTAATAACAAAACGGATTCTTCCAATGTATAAAATACAAATTCAAATGGCTTTTGCTACTATAACCTTCCCAACCACAATTTGTCTTTTTTTATAGGCATTTCACCTCGAAACGAGTATTGATACTAGATATCAAAAAACAGAAAAAAGTAATAAATAGAAATGAATAACGAAATAGTGGATTCCATCGTTTCTATGGTTATGTCTTAAACGGTGAGGTCCTCTTTATACACCGGAGTCCCTTATTTCATTTAATCAATGCTATTAGCAACTTGCACAGTTCAAATTCTTTGGCTCTACCCATGAATTATCTAGTAATAGGTCTTTCACAACGAGATCTACCTATACAGTAACGGTATTTAATTATGAAGATTGGCTGGGTAGCTGACCCTCTTAGTCCGTTTTTGCAAGAGTATAGGCATAAGATTTCGGCTTTGAAAATAGGATTTCCCCGCTTAATGGATAACTATTTGTTACCAATGAGGAATGTTTTCTCATCGGAAACCATAAATTTCATATACAATAGAAGAGAATTGAATAGATCTTTTTTTTTTAGTTTTCGATATATAGATAGTGAATGGCCTTCTTCCTTCCATTTTATACTATTGACTAGTACTGATCATTGATACTGGAAAATGGATTTCCCTTTTTTCTCCCAATGGTGATCTGAACGAGTCGCACATACACCCTAGTACATGTTCCTCGACGCTGAGGACATCCCCCAAGAGCGGGGGATTTCGTAACATTTCTGATTGGCTGTCTTGTGTTTCTAATAAGTTGTTTAATAGTTGGCATGTTGAATCGTATACATAATAAATGGGCTGGTTTAGATCGATCCTAACCGGATGATTATGAATTACTTCTCTATTTAATAGATGAATAGAATATTAGTAAACCCGTTAATAAGTAAGAAGATAAAATCTCAAATCGGCGATTTTCGTCAACTTAATGCTATTTTTTTTTATTCAATCGCTACAAGATCAACAATTCCATGAGCTTGGGCTTCTGTTGCTGACATAAAAACATCCCTTTCCATATCTTCGGATACAACCCATAAGGGTTTGCCCGTTCTTTGTACATAAACTCTTGTGATGGTTTCGCGCAGTTTCAGTAGTTCTTCTGCTTCCAGGATAAATTCTCCCGTTTGCGCCTCATAAAAAGAACTCGCAGGTTGATGTATCATTACCCTGATAATATAACAAATGGTTCCTCTATCTCGCATGATGAGGTGAGGAGAAGAGATAAAGAATAAAGATAGAATTGAGCAACCGTACAGGCATCCTTTGCACATTGCATACGGCTATACAATGGAATTCACTTTACCTTCCATTTCCATCGAAGAAAGAGAAAAAAATATAGATATAGGGTTTATCCGATTCAGATCGGGAAATGATCCAATTACCATCCTTCCTTTCGGAGCAGTTAAAAAATACTATGATGGCTCCGTTGCTTTTTATATATTTCTCTCGTCTGTGATTCAGCAATCCCAAAGTTTCTTTTTTTTTTTTTCGTACTCTTTCATAACAATAACATAAATATTGTTAAAAGTTTTCTGTTGTGAAAACAAAAAAGTTTGTGACGCTGAAATGGTAATGGTCACCGATAAATAAGAAAAAATCGAGAATACCCTTTATTTTATACTAATTTCATACTACTCTTTCGATATATAATCTAATGTTTTGAAAAAAAGAATTTCTCATATCGAATTCGAAGTGCCATGCTATTATTACTTAATATTCCTATTTCATATGGCGAAGGCATAGTCTTTTTTTTTTTTGTTCTTAAAAAACTCATTGGCGCCAAGCGTGAGGGAATGCTAGACGTTTGGTAATCTCTCCGCCGACCAGGATAAAAGATCCCATTGAAGCGGCTAATCCCATGCATATTGTATGCACATCGGGTTGCACAAATTGCATAGTATCATAAATAGCTACTCCGGGGATTACCCATCCGCCAGGAGAGTTTATAAACAAATACAGATCCTTGTTATCATTCTCTATACTGAGATATACCATAAGACCAATAAGTTGATTCGAAATCTCGCTATCAACCTCTTGGCCTAAAAAAAGTAATCTTTCTCGATAAAGTCGGTTGATTAGGATAAAATTTGTATCCCTTAAGA